GAATGTTTCAAATTGTTAAATGTAATTTAATATTGTTTAATGTATTTATATATATATAATATGTTATCATATGTCTTTTTTTATTCCTTACTTGACAACAGTAAGAAATTAAGTAATAAACTGAGAAAAAGAAAAAAAAAAGAATAATCAATGGAAAAAAGAAGAAATGTCCCGGCCAGTACTTAAGCAGATCAGGCCGGGAAAATAAACCTTTCATATAAAATCAAAGAACTAAGATATTCTTTCTATTGAGGAGATCCGTTTTGAGTCATTATCTATATTGAATTCCTGATCAATTGCTTTTTTCTATTTTTTTCTTATTTTTCTTAGTTTAAATTTTAATAGCTATTTAAAAAATTTCTATTATTTATTAGAATATTTTAGAATATTTCGAATTTCTATTTTAATAATATAATAAAATAATATTTTTTTTTATTAAAATAGAATAATATAATAAAATAAATAATAATAATTTGGAAAAGTTAAATAAGATTAAATAAAAAAAAAAAATCAAATGAAAAAAGAAAATAAAGAGAAGAAGGTGGATTTTTATCAATCTTTATTTCACGTGTTATATCACATAACAAATTTTCAATTTGGAATTAGGAGAGATGGCTGAGTGGACTAAAGCGGCGGATTGCTAATCCGTTGTACGAATTATTTGTACCGAGGGTTCGAATCCCTCTCTTTCCGCTTTCTCTGATCACTTGGTATTTTCGAATTCGAAAAGATTCTCATCCCTTGATTTTATCATAGTTAAATGTATGAAACAAATAAGATTATTAAGAATTAATTTCGAAAAAAGCAAAAAAAACTAGAAATTTTTTATTCCTCACGTCCAGGATTGCGTCCTGGATCATTAGATAAGAATCCAAAGATAAAAAGGGAAACAAAGAATATCACTACTGTGTAAACAAAGAGTTTGAGAGTAAGCATTACACAATCTCCAAGATCATTTTTTTTTGAAAAAGGGGAATAGATTGCCTATTTTTTACCACATATATCATTTTTTTTTTTTGTTTTGACACCCCAAAAAATGAAAAATAAGACGAATTTTTTTGTAATAAGATTTTGATTCATTCGTTACCCGAAATTTCTTGTCATATCAATAATTAGGTATTGTGGAGTACCTAATAGTCCATACTCACCGGAAGGTGAGAACGGGGAAAAGGCTGATCCAAATTCATCGCTGCGGTTATTCATTCAATATACAAGAATTTCGATTTTTGAATCGAGGGTTCGTAATGTAAGACTTATCTGATCTTATCAATTTTTAGAATTTTTTTATCGAATACATCATCAATTTAGCAGAGTATTAAAGATTTCATCGAAAACTTACAGTGGCTTGCCAAACAAAGGCTAAGAGAAAAAAGAGTACAGGTATGACAGGCATAACATCTATGATTGGATTGAAAATGGCATAAGCTTCGGGCAATTTGGCGAAGAAAAAACTACTCGAATAAAGGACAGAATTAAGACAGATACCAATTAAACTAAAGATATTAAGCATAACAAGCATTTCGTTCTTGTGGATTAGATAATTTTGAGTTATTTTTATAAGGAAAAATGAAAAAGGCAGATCAAGAAATCCTTCTTTTTCTTCGGTTCGGACTTTCCCAAATAAAAAATCCCTCCCCCCATTATCATTCTAAAATGAGAATATAAGGAATTCAACTTTCATACAATATCTTAATTGAATTCTATGTAATGATCAATGAATTTTTTTGATTCTATATCTACATGTCTTGAATCCTAGCAACAAAATATCCCATATGTTTTTGTGTATTTGGGTTGGGATTGACGAATAACCAATACCAATATTAGTGTTGATTAATTTCGAATAGAAATCAAAATGGGGCGTGGCCAAGCGGTAAGGCAGCGGGTTTTGGTCCCGTTATTCGGAGGTTCGAATCCTTCCGTCCCAGATCGTTTTTCATGAAACGAAAGATGGGATCACACTGCATTCCACATGAAACAATAATTTGTTAAAGGGAAAAATCTTTTCTTATTAATTTTCAGAATGGTTCTAAGAATCATATCTGAGAATTCGTTTGGTTTCTCACAAACGGAATCAAGTGTCAAATGTGGGTAAAATTGAATATCTTTATTTTCATTCAATTCATATGATAGAATATGGGGTTAAATTAAATAAATTTGATCCTTGCTGACCCTTATCCGGATAAATACTTATTTATCCATAGATAGAAATATTATATACCGGTTGAACCAATGACTATTCATGATTTTATATTGAATCAATTCCATACCGCTTTGAAATTTCAATTAGAGGAATGTTATGGTAAAACTTCGTTTGAAACGATGTGGTAGAAAGCAACGTGCGACTTGAAGGACATGGTTGGCTGTGGATTTTTACATCCGCCATCTTCTATAGTAATGAAGATGCTCTTGGCTCGACATAGTTTGTTCTGTTCTGCCCGGAACCTAATTTGTGTTGGGTTATAAGTAAATAGTACATGATGAAGCTCGAGAAGAAAGGATTGATTCATTTTTCAAGGGAAAGAATCTAGGGTTAGTGAAAATCAATAAGTTAGACCAACTCTGTAAGTATATCCTCACTATATATAAATTCTAAATCGAAAGGTTCAAATTCAGAACAAGTTTGAAAAGTCAAATTTTCCGAAATTGGTAAAACTATTTCGATGAAAAGTGTATCACAAGGGAATCAATCATTCGTATTCTATTTATATAGAAAGAAATAACAAAAAAAGGTATGTTGCTGCCATTTTGAAAGGAATAAGGATCCCCGAGGTAATGTCTAAACCCAATGATTTCACAAAGCAAGGATAAAGGATTCCGAAACAAGGAAACACTATTTTCAATTGTCTCAACAATTGGATCAGACTGAGGAATAAAAATGGATTCGAAATGAGACAAACAAAAGAGTTTAGAGACGGCTCAATAAATGTCTAAGGATTCTCTTGTCAGAATTACCCAACTTGAGTTATGAGTATGAATGAGATTTCTTCCTTTTTCTGTAAGGAAGAAGAAAAAAGTACTCAATTCAAATTATAGTAAAATTCATGATTTTATGGATCCACTTGCTATTATATACAGAAATTGGAATCATTTTTCTCGAGCCGTATGAGGAAAAAACCTCCTATACGTTTCTAGGGGGGGCATTGTTTATTTACATCTATCCCAATGAGCCATCTATCGAATCGTTGCAATTGATGTTCGATTCCGAAGAGAAGGAAGAGATCTTCGAAAAGTAGGTTTTTACAATCCGATAAAGAATCAAACTTATTTAAATGTTCCTGCTATTCTATATTTCCTTGAAAAAGGTGCTCAACCTACAGGAACTGTTTATGATATTTTAAAGAAGGCAGAATTCTTTAAAGAAAGAACTTTGAGTTAATTAAAGGAAAAAACAAAATTATTAAATAAATAAAATAAAGTAGGGAAGGGTAACTAGTATCTATCCTTGTGTAATTATTTCTATTTACACACCATTTTCCTTTTTCTTGCTTTATTCATATTTTGGTGGGGGAATTTAATTTAACAACAAACAAGGGGTTAAGCTTGCTTATCGTACTTTTATTGATTGAATAAACCGGGGATTTTTTATTTACCTTTTCCTTAATTTTTTCCATTCCAATTTCTTATTTATGTTGTGCCAATCCAACACAAGTCTTTATTTTATTTACTTGATTTACTTTCTCAACATTGCTTTTATATTGACAATGGTGTATCGAACAAATATAATTCGATCATAGATAAATAGGGCTGTTTATCCCCACCCCATATTGATTTTTTTGTTTCCTTCACTCAAATGATGGGTTTGCCTTGCTGCATTTACTCTCATACAGGATGTATTTTCTTAGGGAAAATCAAAAAAGAATTTGATAAAAAATGGGTGGTCTGCCATAATTTTTACATTTCTATTAGGAATATTTTTAATCCGATCTGCTAACTTTGGTATTTTGTGTTTCTAATTGATCAGAAAATCTTTCTTTTCGATGTGTTGCTAGTTCAATGTTTTGATAGGGTCGTGCAGTGCAATTCAATTGATTTTTATATTTTGATCGTATCTACATATCCTATTTATCCGGGTTGCTAACTCAACGGTAGAGTACTCGGCTTTTAAGTGCGACTATGATCTTTTACACATTTGGATGAAGCAACAAATTCGTCCAGACTATTGGTATAGTCTATAGGACCACGACTGATCCTCAAGGGTAATGAATGGAAAAAACAGCATGTCGTAATAAAATAGAAAATCTAATAAAATAATAAATTGATTTTATTAATTTATTTAATTTGAAATGAAAGTCAAATCCTTTACCCAAGAAAAAGTATTTCTATGTTAAAGTAGAACTTTGAGTTTATCCTTACCGGATCATTACAGTTCCAAAAGATTGTTTTGATTTTTGGAAGGGGACAAAAGAAATTCACATTTACAGTTGGGTCTAGTGAATAAATGGATAGAGCTCTATGGCTCCAATTCTGGTAAAATAAAAAGCAACGAGCTTATGTTCTTAATTGGAATGATTACCCGATCTAATTAGACGTTAAAAATGAATTAGTGCCTAATGCGGGAAAGAGTGGGTTCTCCTGTGAGTGAACCATTGATTTTTTCTTTTTTTTTTTCAGAATCCTAATTATTCTTTATTATGGATTGTAGACGGATGTGTAGAAGAAACAGTATATTGATAAAGAGAATTTATTCCAAAGTCAAAAGAGCGATTGGGTTGCAAAAATAAAGGATTTTTTCTCCTGTTGTAATTATAACGAACATAAACCAATTGGATAGAAAAGGAAGGTAAAAAGATCTGTTGATTGGACTCCCTCTTTCTTTTCCGGGGTATATATTTTTTTCTTACTATACTATATACATAATACAATACATAATACCCTGTTCTGACCATATTGCACTATGTATATATCATTTGATAAACCAAGAAAAACCTCCTGCCTCTGGCTCAAGTAGAAATGTAAATGGAAGAATTACAAGGATATTTAGAAAAAGATAGATCTCGGCA